ACATGGGATTCTATGGGAACAATAAGAAATAGGCATGAATACAGTAAGAGAAGGAGGAATAGTATAGAAAAAGTTCTACTATATATGATATACGAGTCATCCCCACACTTTTTTTTTATTTCATTAATTGAATTTCGTTTGATTAAAGCGAAATTCGTTAAAAACCTCTGCCTTCTTTGAAATATCATGAACAGTTCCTGTAGGTTGAGCGCCTTTTGCAAGGAAATATAGAATAGCAGGAACATTTGAATAAGTTTGATTCTTTATCGGATCATAAAAACCAACTTTTTGAAGATCTCTTCCTTCTCTTCGGGATCGAACATCAATTGCAACGATTCGATAGACGGCTCATTGGGATAGATGTAGATGAACAATACCCCCCCCCCCTAGAAACGTATAAGAAGTTTTCTCCTCGTACGGCTCAAGAAAAAATGATTCGAAGTTATGTCTATGTATAGAATTTTCATGGCAAATAGATCCATAAAATCATCAAATCAATTAGACTATGATTTAAGTCCTTTTTCTTTCCTAAAAAAAATTTGTACTCATAACTCAAGTTGGATAACTCTCAAATAGCTCAAAGAAAACCCTTAAAGCATTTTATTTATTGAGTGGTCTCTAACCCCCTTCTTGTCTCGTTTAGAATCTGTTTTTATTCTTCATTCTTATTTAGTTGTTGAGACAATTGAAATTGGTGTTTCCTTGTTCCAGGATCCTTTATCTTTTCTTTGAATCATTGGGTTTAGACATTACTTCGGTGATCCTTAATCCTTTCAAAATGGCAGCAACATACCTTTTTTTGTGATTTCTTTCTATCAAAGAATCATAAGAACGGTTGATTCCCGCGTGTTACACTTTTGATCGAAACAGTTTTACCAAATCCAACAAATTTCCTTTTGGATTTGAAACTTTCTCGAATTGAATCCTTTCGATTTCTATATCGAAGATATACTTACGAAGTTGTTCCAACTTATTCATTGGCACTAACCCTAGACCCTTGCCCTTGAGAAATGAATCAATACTTTCTACTCGAGCTCCATCATGTACTATTTACATTACAACCCAACAAAAATTGTTGGTTCTAGTCGAACAGAACAAAGGATGTCGAGTCAAGAGCACTTTCATTCCTAATAAAATGGTGGATTCTTACATCCACAGCTGATCATGTCCTTCAAGTCGCACGTTGCTTTCTACCACATCGTTTCAAACGAAGTTTTACCATAACATTCCTCTATTTTGGAACCAGTATGTAATTGATTCAATCATGGAATCATGAATAGTCATTGGGTCTGTCGGTAAATAGTAATCTATACTTTTTTTGTCCTTCTATATGGTTACAAATGAGTAGATATTTTCTGAAAAAGTCTCAGCAATAATTCATTAATCCCCATATTTATAAATGCAACTTTTTTTCCTATTTAATTAACACGAATAAATGAGTTCTTTTTGAATCTCCATCTTCGAGTGACTCGATAGGATAGATTCACTAATCTCACACTTCTTCGAATATCAAGGACTCATAAGAAGTAATTAAAAATAGTGATAAAAATATTGAATTAAAAAAAATGTCCTACTTCCACATCATTATTTAAATAATGTTTTTGAGTAAGTACCGCATTTTTTTTAATCATCATAAGAAAGATCAATCCATGTTTCGTTTCTTTTCGAATTGAACCACCAATGATTTAAAACAGATAGATAGATTGAAAAATAATAGATTGAAAAATAAATCCAATTTATTTCTTTTTTATGGAATGGATAAAAAGGATTGATATATAAGAGAACGTTATTCTTTCATCTGATTGCTAAAATAAAAATAGAAAGAATAGAGGATTCCATATTTATCAGATAAACCTGAACAATTGTCACTGGAAGTAATTAAATTATGAATATTTTTAAAATTTAAGGGATCACAAATCTTTTTCACAAAAATGGAAACACTGTTGTTACTGAAATAGAATGATAACAATATATACAACAATACTATTTGACTTGAGGTTCCGTAAGTTTTTTGTAACCTTTCCATAAAATAAATAAAATGAAATAGAATGTATGAATGACCCCCTGCCTCAAACGTTACAGCGATTTACAACTATTTTCATAAGAGCCAAAGAAAATAGATCTGTTACATATGTAATTTACTCGATCGTTTATTAATCAGATTCATACAGATACAGATATTAAAATTGAGATTTCAATTGCCGATTAAGTTCTGTCCACCCTCCCCGCGATGATCAATTATAATAAAAAAAGGATCTTCTTTTACGGGATGCTAGAGGAGATAGTATAGGTACAAAGCAAAAAAAATAGGTCCAGATTAAGTCGTTGTTCCTTTTTTTTTGACCCCAAAACCCAGTGGCTTAATCCCGTTGATTGAATTCAATTAGTACCAAGAACCCCCTCTTGTGTAGAATTCAAAAATCGACAGAGAAATTTTTGGCTATCTCATTTAAGTTTACATTTAAGTTTAAGGGAGAGGGAATAAGAGATAGGAAATATA